TTTTTCCAATGACTACTAGGAACAGACAAATAAAAAATTTCACTTCGAATTTCGGACCTCAACATCCTGCTGCTCATGGTGTTTCACGATTAGTATTGGAAATGAACGGAGAAGTGGTGGAACGTGCAGAACCACATATTGGATTACTCCAGTGCGGCACGAAGCCGCTGACGCCGAGTCGGCTCCTATGCCGCTAGCTATGCCCTGCTTGGTCCCCCGGCACGCTTGAGGTTCCGTAGCGCGTTATGAGCACCGGGCTAAGGGGCAGTTGAGCAACTCAAGCGAACCGCCCTACCTTATTACAACATAAGGACAGAAGGGAGAAGGTTGTGAAGGTGGCCTCGTTATCTACATCTCCGGTCGGGAGAATAGAGGATCGACCGAGACCCGGGTTTTCACGAGCGTTGGCGGGTCCTGGAGTACCTGTCAAGGGCGCTAGCGCATACCCCGGGGTGATCATCACCACCTGCACCTCACATCTCGGCACAGTGGAACGTGTAACCCGCCTGCTGTCCCATTTAACTACATTTGTTCCTCTAATCCATAGCCTAACAGAACGCAGCAGCGAGGGACAACCCGCCCATACAGCCAGCGGGGAGGATGGCACTACTGGCAAAGACCGTCTGGCGAAAACGCCGCAGGCGCGAAGCGCGGTAGGCCCGCGCCGAGGGAGCATAGCATAGGGGGGAACCCGGACGGTGGAAGAACCGGGAGAGGCCAGGTCATTTGACGGAAATGGAAGGCTTTCCCCTATTAGAGAAGGCCCTATGGGGTAAAGGAAAGTGCATGAATTCTTGGAAAAAAAGGAAGCGAGCCTATATAATGATAATGTAAAAAAGAAAATTCCATGAACAGATAGAGTCAACGGTACAACAGACAGCGCTGCCTACACGCGAATTTGCTTCCGAGGTCGAGCAGTCTCAATTAATTTGACTACAGGTCCGTAGGAACGCTGGGCTGGGCCACCTCGAATGGCGTGAGCCGCATGCGGGGAGACCCGCACGTACGGTTTTTAGGGGGATCTGGTCGAAAGACCGGCCGGCGCCCACCCGACTAGAGGGACTGAGAAATTAATAGAGTACAAAACTTATCTTCAAGCTTTACCTTATTTTGATCGTTTAGAGGGCGATCGAGGAGTCACTGAATGAAGTCCTCCGTTTCTTTCGGAGATGCTGACCCGCAGCGAAGCAGAGATGACTAAGTGACATATAGAATATGGCAACGACAACAGCATGTCGTAGAAGGAGATAAGAGGTGGAGCCAACGACCCACTAAGACTAACATATCTACAACTACATCCCCGAGCGGCAGTCAAACGAGGGCGTGAATGCGAGATGCCAGCGGAATGATCGGCCGGACAGAGGCTAGGGCTACTTTCTTCCCCACCGCGTCTTTCCTTGTGTGTCGGAGATATAAAGCGAGTACACCGGAAAAGAACGGGAACTGACTCGATCTATTCTATGGCGAAGCATCCAAAGCATAACTGCACACTCACACGATCTTTGCCGAGAGATAAGAGCATTCGGTGAAACCGGTGAACTACACTTGCTTCTGGATAGATGTGTGGGGCAGAGGGCTCGTGGTACCTCCTGCTCACCCTTCCTCCTCCGCTTTGAGAACCGTGTGAACGGAGAGTGGGCAGAAGGGAAGGAGGTCCTCATATGGAGTCGCACACTTACTTGAGCAGTGCGAGAGACTGGGAAATGGGTTGAGTAAACTCCCTTGGGGCCAGAAAAAATAACAGACAAGCTTTACTTAGATAGTTTTTAAAATTTCTTTTTTCTTAGTGATTGGAAAGTGGGGGCCCTATTGACTAGACGTCAACCTCCCTCAATCAAAGGGAGACCCGTTTTCAATACTAGTTGTTAGGTTATGCTGTCATTTTTACAATATCATTGAATAGCATGACCTGGGGCTAAAGTAACTCAAGTAGGAGAGCCGTGTTATGGGTGACCTTATTGCACGGTTCAGAGAGCACTTGTGTATGTGATGCAAGTGAACGTGTACGAAAAAGCTGTATCTAGGGGTGAGTTCTTCGTTCCGTCGTCGACCCTATCTATGTTTCTATGATGGCCCAAGAACACGCTCATTCTTCAGCCGTAGAGAGACTTTTGAATTGCGAGGTACCATTACGAGCTCAATATATACGAGTGTTATTCCGTGAAATAACTCGAATTTCAAATCATTCACTTGCTTTAACTACTCATGCTATGGATGTGGGAGCATTAACTCCGTTCCTGTGGGCTTTTGAGGAGCGAGAGAAATTGTTGGAATTCTATGAAAGAGTCCCGGGAGCCAGGATGCATGCCAGTTTCATACGACCAGGTGGAGTGGCACAAGATCTGCCTCTTGGCTTATGTCGAGATATTGATTCCTCCACACAACAATTTGCTTCTCGTATCGACGAATTAGAAGAGATGTCAACCGGCAACCGTATCTGGAAACAACGATTAGTGGATATTGGTACTGTCACTGCGCAGCAAGCAAAGGATTGGGGATT